AGTGGTATGCCTGATTAAAGGGTTATCTTGATAGGATAAATCATGTTTACATACAAAACTCCCACTATATTTGATAGAATTAAACTATCCCCAATGACATCAAAAATCAATGTGCGTCATACACCAAAACACAACTTAGAAAGATAAGCTAATTAAGCTAATGGGTTCATATCCCATACATAGAGGTTACTACATTTAATCCTCTTCTCTCTAGTGCTCAAAACCCCTACTAATATATTATTCATAATCATTTTAATTAGAGGAACAATTATCTCCATTTCCTCTAATTCATGATTTAATGCTTGAATTGGTCTAGAAATTAATCTATTATCAATGATCCCAATTCTATCGAGAACTAAAAACAAATACAATACCGAAAGTGCATTAAAATACTTTTTAACCCAAGCAATCGGGTCTATTATCCTAATGACGGGATGCTTGCTAATAGCTCTCTCAAGAGAGATTAATATAACAATACATTTTAGATCACCCCAACTAATGATGATCAATTCAGCCTTACTATTAAAAATAGGAGCAGCCCCCTTTCATTTCTGATTCCCAGTAGTAATAGACGGGGTCTCCTGATTAAAAGCAATTTTATTAATAACCTGACAAAAACTAGCACCATTGATGCTATTCAGACACAACATCACCTTCAACAAATTTATTATATCAATTATCGTCTGCTCAGTAACTATCGGAGCGTTAGGAGGATTAAATCAAACATCACTCCGAAAGATCATGACCTACTCATCAATCAATCACACAGGATGAATTATTGCAGCAATAATAATTAATGAAATGTATTGAATAATTTACTTTACAATTTACTCATTGATCACAACCGCAATTGCACTAATATTTAACTCCTCAAACACATTTCATATTTCACAACTTTTCCTACATAAAATAAACGACCCACTGACAAAAACTACAACATTTGTCAGTCTGCTATCCCTAGGGGGACTTCCCCCTTTCCTAGGCTTTCTACCAAAATGAATAGTAATTCAAGGCCTTTCACAAAACAACTGTTTCCTATTAATCACAATCATAGTTATATCAACACTAATCACACTATTTTACTACTTACGATTAATATATTCAGCAATAGCCATCAACAATCTTCAACCCAAATGAAACCTAAAAAATAATTTTTTCCAAAAAAATCAAGCAGCCCTATTTTCCCTAACACTATCACTATCTGGTCTTATGATCGTCACCATAACAAACAATCTTCTATCATAAGGTTTTAAGTTATTAAAACTAATAGCCTTCAAAGTTATAAAAAAAAGTAATTAACCTTTTAAGCCTTAGTAAATTATACCCCACTAACATTGCAGTCTAGTATCACCAAATGAATATAAGGCCAATATCAATATAATAGCAGGAGGTTTTTACCATAAATAGATTTACAATCTATAGCCTAAATACTTCAGCCACCCTACTGAAACGATGATTATTCTCGACTAACCACAAAGACATTGGTACCCTATATTTCATTTTCGGAGGGTGGGCCGGAATAGTAGGTACTTCATTAAGCATCCTAATTCGAACTGAATTAGGTCAACCTGGTAGACTAATTGGGGATGACCAAATTTATAATGTTATTGTAACAGCACATGCCTTCATCATAATTTTTTTTATAGTAATACCAATTATGATTGGTGGATTTGGTAATTGATTAGTTCCATTAATATTAGGGGCCCCAGATATAGCATTTCCACGAATAAACAATATAAGATTTTGACTATTACCCCCAGCACTTACCCTCCTATTAATAGGAAGAATTGTAGAAAATGGTGCAGGAACTGGCTGAACAGTTTACCCCCCACTTGCTGGGAGTATTGCACACGCAGGTGCATCAGTAGACCTTTCAATTTTCTCGCTACATCTAGCCGGTGTTTCATCAATTCTAGGGGCAGTCAATTTCATTACAACAGTAATTAATATACGATCACCAGGAATATCAATAGATCGAATTCCACTATTTGTATGATCAGTAGTCATTACCGCTATCCTTCTACTTCTTTCATTACCAGTACTAGCTGGTGCTATTACAATACTATTAACAGATCGAAATCTAAACACATCATTTTTTGACCCCGCAGGGGGGGGAGACCCTATTTTATACCAACACCTATTCTGATTTTTTGGACATCCCGAAGTATATATCTTAATTTTACCAGGCTTCGGTATAATTTCACATATTATTAGTCAAGAAAGAGGTAAAAAGGAAGCTTTTGGTACACTAGGAATAGTGTACGCCATACTAGCAATTGGTCTCCTAGGATTTGTAGTCTGAGCACATCATATATTTACTGTAGGAATAGATGTAGATACACGCGCATATTTTACAGCAGCAACAATAACCATTGCAGTACCAACTGGTATTAAAATTTTCAGATGAATAGCAACAATACATGGATCACAAATTACATATTCACCATCAATTTTATGAGCCCTAGGATTTGTATTCCTATTCACTATTGGTGGATTAACAGGGGTTGTATTAGCTAACTCATCACTAGATATTGTACTACACGATACTTATTATGTAGTAGCACATTTCCATTACGTTTTATCCATAGGGGCCGTATTCGCCATTATAGGAGGGATTGTACACTGATTCCCTTTATTTAGAGGGGTAACAATAAACCCACGTTGATCAAAGGCACACTTTCTAGTCATATTTTTTGGTGTAAACTTAACATTTTTTCCTCAACATTTTCTAGGACTAAGAGGCATGCCCCGTCGGTATTCAGACTACCCTGATGGGTACACAACATGAAATGTTGTGTCCTCCATCGGATCAACAATTTCATTAATTGGAGTTATAATAATTCTATTTATTATCTGAGAAGCCATGGTTAGAAAACGCCCAGCACTAACTCCTATACACTTACCAACATCATTAGAATGATATCAAAAATTACCACCAACAGAACATAGTTATTCAGAACTACCTATATTATCAAATTATCAAGAATGGCAGAAAAGTGCCATGGACTTAAGATCCATAAATAAAGGTTATTCCTTTTTCTAGAACCAATGGCAACATGATCCAGCTTAGGGTTTCAAGACAGCTCCTCACCACTTATAGAACAATTATTATTTTTTCATGATCACACTTTATTAATCTTAGCAATAATTACAGTTTTAGTAGGATATATATTAACTATAATATTTATAAATTCATATACTCATCGATTTCTGCTTGAAGGACAAACAGTCGAATTAATTTGAACCGTACTTCCAGCAATCACATTAATCTTTATTGCAATACCATCCTTACGGTTATTATATTTATTAGATGAAATTTATAATCCGTCACTAACACTAAAAACAATTGGACATCAATGATATTGAAAATATGAATATTCAGATTTTACTCAAATTGAGTTTGATTCATATATATTACCGATTAATGAATTACCACTTGATGGGTTTCGCTTACTAGACGTGGATAATCGAACTGTATTACCAATAAATACACAAGTTCGAATTCTAATTAGTGCTGCTGACGTTTTACATTCATGAGCAATGCCATCATTAGGGATTAAGGTAGATGCATCCCCAGGACGTCTAAATCAAACCAGATTCATCTTAAATCGGCCTGGTTTATATTTTGGACAATGTTCTGAAATCTGTGGTGCAAATCATAGTTTTATACCAATTGTATTGGAAAGAGTAAACATTAGTACATTTTTATCCTGAATCATGAAGATAAGAAATTAACATCAAGTGACTGAAAGAAAGTAATGGTCTCTTAAACCACATAATAACAGACCGACGCCTGTTCTTGATGAAAAGATTAGTTAAAAAATAACACAAGTATGTCAAACTTATATTATTAATATAATATTAATATCTTTTAATTCCACAAATATCACCACTAAGATGACTTTCCATATTTCTAATATTCTCATCAATCTACTTATTATTTACAATAATCAATTACTTTTTTATTTTCTCAGAAAATACAAATAATATAAACAAAGCAACAATTAGGACCACCTATCACCCTTGAAAATGATAAGTAATTTATTTTCAGTATTTGATCCATCAGCAAGAACAATTAATATATCATTAAATTGAATAAGTACCTTTATTGGATTATTAATTATTCCAACAATTTACTGAATAACACCATCTCGAAAAAGAATTTTCTGAAAAAATATTACAATAACCTTACACAAGGAATTTTCCGTCCTAATTGGACCAACAGGACATGCCGGAAGTACCTTATTATTTATTACTTTATTTTCATTCATTTTATTTAATAATTTCATAGGTTTATTCCCATACATTTTCACATCATCCAGCCACTTAATATTTACTCTGTCCTTATCTATACCACTATGATTGTCATTTATAATATATGGATGAATTAATCATACTAAACATATATTTGCACACTTAGTTCCCCAAGGGACTCCATCTGTACTAATACCATTTATAGTCTGCATTGAAACCATCAGAAATATTATTCGACCAGGAACCCTGGCCGTCCGGTTAGCAGCAAATATAATTGCTGGTCATTTATTAATGACTTTATTAGGGAATACCGGCCCATCTTTACCCTCATCACTAATTACATTATTAATTATTGGGCAGATTGCTCTTTTAGTGCTAGAATCTGCAGTAGCAATTATTCAATCTTATGTTTTTGCTGTTTTAACCACCCTTTATTCAAGAGAAGTTAATTAATGTCAACACATGCCAACCACCCATATCACCTAGTAAACCAAAGACCATGGCCATTAACAGGAGCATTAGGAGCCATAACAATACTAACAGGATTAATTCAATGATTCCATCAATATCAAACCATACTATTAATAATAGGAACATTATTAACAATTTTAACCATAATTCAATGATGGCGGGATATTACTCGAGAAGGAACTTTTCAGGGCCTTCATACATATCCAGTAACCCTAGGATTACGATGGGGTATAATTCTATTTATTGTATCCGAAATTATATTCTTTATTTCATTCTTCTGAGCTTTCTTCCATAGAAGACTATCCCCATCAATAGAAATTGGAAGATATTGACCACCCTTAGGGATTTCACCTTTCAACCCAATACAAATCCCATTACTAAATACGGCCATTTTATTGGCATCAGGAATTACCGTAACTTGAGCCCACCACAGTCTCATAGAAAATAATTACAACCAGACAGCCCAAGGGTTATCAATGACCGTAATTCTAGGCTTATATTTCACTGTTCTACAAGCATTTGAATATATAGAAGCCCCATTTACTATTGCAGATGCTATCTATGGATCTACATTCTTTGTAGCAACTGGCTTTCACGGACTGCACGTAATTATTGGAACCACCTTTCTAAGCGTATGTCTTGCACGACACATTAAGTATCACTTTTCCTCAAATCATCACTTCGGGTTTGAAGCAGCCGCTTGATATTGACACTTTGTAGATGTAGTTTGATTATTCCTATATATCTCAATTTATTGATGAGGTAGTTAAATCAATTCTACTAGTATTCAAGTATAATTAACTTCCAATTAATAGGACTGGTAATATCCACCAGGTAGAATAATTATTATAATTTCCATTATAAGACTAATTGTAATATCAATCTGCACAATCATAGCACTATTAGCAACAACACTAACAAAAAAATCAACCAATGACCGAGAAAAAATATCTCCTTTTGAGTGCGGATTTGATCCAATATCATCAGCCCGAATCCCATTTTCACTTCGATTTTTCCTAGTTACTGTAATTTTTCTCATTTTCGACGTAGAAATCGCCTTATTATTACCAATAACAATTATTAATCAAATAATTAATATATATTCATGATCCCTAGTAAGAATATTATTTCTAATAATTCTATTAATCGGACTATTTCATGAATGAAACCAGGGAGCCTTGGATTGAGCAGAGTAAGGATTGTAGTTAAAAATAACATTTGGGTTGCATTCAAAAGGTGCCTGATGGGCCTATCTTGAATAGGAAACAAACAATTGTAATCAGTTTCGACCTGGTCTTTGGTATGATTTTACCCCTACTCTACCCTATTAGTAGAAGCCAAACAAGAGGCGTATCATTGTTAATGATAATAATGAAGTAATATTTCTTCCTCCTAAGAGGATTTGAGTGTTCAAGATGAAGCTGCTAACTTCTAACTTAAGCGGTTAAACTCCGTTTGCATCCTTACATTATCATTCCTGTAGTGTAAATAACACATTATCTTTTCATGATAAAATTAGAAATACTTTCTTTGGAGTTTTTATTCCCAGAACTTTATAATTTTTTCTCGTTAGCAGCTTCAATGCTATCCTCTAAATAAGGTATAGGAACTATAATATAAAAAGAATAAAAATAACAAGGATTCAAAAAGCAAAAAATAATAAATATGTTCTTAAACTATTATTTTGTCAACTCTGATTGAAAAGTGAACCACCTACTAAAGACACATAAATTCCTTGGCCCCCAATCAATTCATTTCAACCTTGATCAACTGATTTAATTATATTCCCACTACTTAATAATAAATCTTTTCTCACTCCATACGTAGATAAAAGGGGAGTAAATCACATTGATCCCGCAAAAACACTTCTAACATAAAATTTTAAAGATAATAAATCACTATTAATTTCTCTTGTAGAGAGCACATAACCAATTCAACCTCCCAATAAACTTACAACAACCGCCATTATCCTCAGTCTCATAGGAAGAACAATTAATAAAGGAGTACTAAAAAACAATCATCTAAAAACACACCCACCAACAACAGCTATAAATAAAAGCCCCAACATACCCCTCAATATATATCACCCTTCATCAGATAAAGAGTGACAAGAAGAATAACCCCATTCTCCCCACATAGAGTAAAAACTTAACCGCATAGAATAACAAACAGTTAATCCGGTTGAAATAAAAAACAAAAAAAACCCAATAATATTGACACCTCCCATACTCACTATTTCCAAAATTAAATCCTTAGAATAAAAACCAGCCAAAAATGGTATTCCACAAAGAGCCAAATTAGCAGTATTAAAACAAGAAGAAGTTAAAGGTATGTAAATAGATAATCTTCCCATAGAACGAATATCTTGGCAATTCCCAACATTATGGATAATACACCCAGCACACAAGAATAATAAAGCCTTAAATAAAGCATGTGTTATTAAATGGAAGAAGGCCAAGCCAGGAAACCCCAAACATAAAATTCTTATCATCAAGCCCAACTGTCTCAGGGTAGACAATGCAATAATTTTCCTTAAATCAGTTTCATAATTAGCCCCAAGCCCAGCCATAAACATAGTTAAACCAGACAAGACTAATAATAAAGTAGTAATAAAAGAATTTAACATAGGACTAAATCGAATTAACAAATAAACACCAGCAGTAACAAGTGTAGATGAATGAACTAAAGCAGACACCGGTGTAGGAGCTGCTATAGCAGCAGGGAGTCAAGCAGAAAAAGGTAGTTGAGCTCTTTTAGTTATCCCCGCCAAAACAACTAACCCACCAATAATTGCCGATTCGTAACTATTTAAAAATCAATCCAAATAATAAATATATCTTCAACTACCAAAATTAATTATTCAAGCAATAACCATTAAAATAGCAACATCACCAATCCGATTAGAAAGGGCAGTTAGTATTCCAGCATTAAATGACTTAACATTTTGATAATAAATAACCAAGCAATAAGAAACCAATCCTAACCCATCCCATCCTAACAAAATTCTAATTATATTAGGACTAATAATTAAAAGAGCTATTGATAATACAAAAAGCAACACGATAAGAATAAACCGATTAATATTATAATCAGCACCCATATAATCCTCTCTATAAAAAACAACCAAAGAAGAAATAAACAATACCACCCCCAAAAAAAATAATGATATCCAATCCAATAATAAAGTTATAAGAATAGAAGAAGAATTTATTGTTAAAATTTCCCACTCCAAAAACACAACCCTAGAAGATATAATAAAAATTATTCCGTTATAGACAAAAAAAACACTTAAAAAAAAAAGTAAATAAAAAACCACCTTACAAATAGAAAATATTCAAAGAATTATCAAGGGAAAACTACTTTTCATTATCAGCACCACAAACTAAAATTTTTAATTAAACTACCTTAATATTACACTCACAATATAAAGGGCTCCGCCCTAATTACCAATAAATTCAATGGAGCTCAATGCAAAAACAACAGTAAATATTCACGGAAGCTTCCTTCAGAAGAAGAAAACGTCAATGAATAATTTAAACCATGTTGACTATATCTATATAAATATAAAGTGTAAGCAATTCTAAAAAAAGACAATAGAGACAATATAATTATACTAATAACATCTCAACTAACCAATCTATTTAAAAGACCAATTTCACCAACTAAATTCAATGAAGGAGGAGCCGCCATATTAGAAGATCTTAATAAAAATCATCACAATGATATAGTAGGCATAAACCCAACCATTCCCTTATTAATAAGAAGACTTCGTCTCCCCATTCGCTCATAAGAGATATTTGCCAAGCAAAACAAACCAGAAGAACACAGACCATGCCCAACTATCAAAATCAAGGAAGAATTAAACCCCCAACAAAATATTGTCAAAAGACCACCAAGAACAATTCCCATATGAGCAACAGAAGAATAAGCAATTAAAGATTTTAAGTCTGTCTGCCGAAGACAGACTAATCTCACCAAAAAACCACCAATTAAACTAATACCAATAAATAAATAATTAAAACTTAATCCCAGTCCCACCATACATAAAAATAAACGCAACAATCCATATCCACCTAACTTCAATAATACCCCAGCCAAAATTATAGAACCAGCCACCGGGGCTTCAACATGAGCCCTAGGCAACCACAAATGAACTAAAAATATAGGTATCCTAATTAAAAATGCAAGAATTATACAAAAATATCAGATTTTCCCCACAAAAAAATAATTTCAACCTAAAGAGCAAAAAGTCAAAGAAGCCCTACAAAAATAAACATTAAAAATACCAATCAATAAGGGCAATGACGCTAATAGTGTATAAAACAGCAGATAAACACCAGCCTGGATACGCTCAGGTTGGTATCCCCAACCAAGAATCAAAAAAAGAGTGGGAATAAGAGATCCCTCAAAAAACAAATAAAACAAAAATAAATCCATAGAAGAAAAAGTAAGAAATAATATAACCATAAGAAAAACTACAAAAAATAAAAATAACCTCTCAAAAAAGAAACCACGAAAAATTGATTCTCTAGCTATAATCATCAAAGAACAGATTCAGAAACTTAACAAAATTAAAGAAAAACCCAGAGAATCACAACCCAAAAAAGAATAAATTATTCCACAATAACTAATGTCAACACAATTAATTCTAAATAAAAAAAAGCTAATAAGAAATGATGATTGCACCAATCATCATTTTTTTTTTAAAAAACTAACAGGAGTTAAAAACAAAAAGAAAAGTAAATACTTTAACATTGCAAAATAGTATAAGAACTAAAATAATCATTACCGTGTCTACGGACTATTCTAACCAAAATAGACAACCCCAATCTACCCTCACAAACACAAAAAATAATAAAAATTATTGAAAAATAAACTTCAATATCCAACCTAGCCAAAAAAAAAACTAAACAAAGATACAACCCCAACATTATGTATTCCAATCTCAACAACACAATAAGCAGGTGCTTATGTCTAGACACAAATACCCAAAACCCACCAAAAATCATAAATCTAGATACTAAAAAGTAAGGAAAATATGTTATCATAATGTTTAGGTAGTTTAAAAAAAACGCTGGTCTTGTAAATCAGTAATGGATTTTCCCATAAACTTTCTCAGAGAAGTAAGTTACTTACATCAAAAGCCTCCAAAACTTATATTTTAATTAAACTATTCCCTGAAATTACTTATCAATTAATAATTATATATATATCAATGTTCATTAGAGTGCTCATCACACAAATTAATCACCCATTAGCAATGGGGTTAACTATTATTATTCAAACTATTTTAATCTGCCTAATTACCGGAATAATACTACCCTCCTTTTGATTTTCATACATTTTATTCTTAGTGTTTTTGGGAGGAATATTAGTAGTTTTTATCTACGTATCAACCCTAGCATCAAACGAAACATTCAAAACCTCACCAAAAATATTAATCACAACAGCTATTTTATTAATTATCACAACAATAGTAACAATAATTAGTGACAACTCATTATTATCATGAACAACCTCCCTACAAGAAAGAATAACAATAAATACAGACACTAAAATTCTCCCACTATCAACAATAAAACTCTATATAACATCAGTATCACCAATCACACTAATAATAATTTCATATATATTCTTAACACTAATTGCCGTAACTAAAATTACTAATATCTTCAAAGGACCATTACGTTCAATAAAATATGATAAAACCAATACGAACCTCATCCCCACTAATCAAAATTGCAAACAATGCCCTTGTCGACCTGCCTTCCCCAAGAAGAATTTCAACCTGATGAAATTTTGGGTCATTATTAGGGCTATGCTTAATCATCCAAATCATTACTGGATTATTCCTAGCCATGCATTTCACAGCCAATATTGAGTCAGCATTCATTAGAGTAGATCATATTTGTCGAGACGTCAACAGAGGATGACTATTACGAACACTTCATGCCAACGGAGCCTCATTCTTCTTCGTTTGTATTTATTTACATGCAGGACGTGGAATCTATTATGGGTCATATATATTTATACACACCTGAATAGTAGGTGTAGTAATTATATTATTAGTAATAGCAACTGCATTCATAGGATATGTTCTACCATGAGGACAAATATCCTTCTGAGGTGCAACAGTCATTACTAATCTACTATCAGCAATACCATACCTTGGTACAGACCTAGTACAATGAGTATGGGGTGGGTTTGCAGTAGACAATGCCACATTAACACGATTTTTCACATTTCATTTCATTTTACCATTTATTGTAACTGCAATATCAATAATTCATCTACTATTCCTACATCAAACAGGAAGAAGAAATCCATTAGGAACAAACAGAAATTTAGACAAAATTCCATTTCATCCATACTTCTCCTACAAGGATTCAGTAGGATTTGTAATCCTAACCATAGTACTAACAATTTTAACACTAATTAATCCATATATACTGGGAGACCCAGACAACTTCATCCAAGCAAACCCCCTAGTAACACCAGTACACATTCAACCAGAATGATACTTCCTATTCGCCTATGCGATTCTACGATCAATTCCAAATAAACTAGGTGGGGTTATTGCATTAGTAATATCGATTACAATTTTAATAATTTTACCATTTTACCACACATTCAAATTCAAAGGAATCCAATTCTACCCCCTCAATCAAACAGCATACTGATCACTAGTAATCAACGTACTCCTATTAACATGAATCGGTGCACGGCCCGTAGAAGACCCATACATCTTAATTGGACAAATCCTAACCGTTTCATATTTCTCATATTATCTTCTCATTCCAATATTAACCAAAATATGAGATAAAATAATAAAAATTTAGTTATTTGGCCGAGAAAAAAGCATGTGTTTTGAAAACTCATAACAGAAATAAAATTCTAATAACTTCTTCTAAAAAAGATACACCTAAATAAGAGTAAAACTTAATAGTCTCAGACCCCCAAAAAAAAATAAGTAATTCAATGATAACGGTAAAAATCCCCTTCAAGCCAAATACATCAGTTTATCATAACGGAACCGTGGTAGAGTTCCACGAACTCAAATAAAAACAAAAGAAACCATAACAACCTTAATATTAAAAAAAAAATTAATCACATCACAACCCAAAAAAATAATAGAAAATAGTAAGCTCATAAAAAGAATTCTAACATACTCAGCTATAAAAATTATTGCAAACCCACTACCTCCATATTCAACATTAAAACCAGAAACCAACTCGGACTCCCCCTCAGCAAAATCAAAGGGGGTCCGGTTAGTTTCTGCTAAACAAGAAGCAAACCAAGATAATATTAATGGGAACGTAATTAAAATAAATCACAAATTAAACTGATATTCATTAAATATACTAACATCATAAGAACTTACTAAAAATACAAAAGAAAGTAAAATTAAGGCCAATCTTACCTCATAGGAAATAGTTTGAGCTACAGCACGAAGAGACCCCAACAACGCATAATTAGAATTAGAAGATCACCCAGCAACGACTACAGTGTAGACACTTAGTCTAATACAACATAAAAAAAACAGCAAACCAAGAGAAAAATTAAAAATCATGAAAGGATATGGAATAATTAATCAAACTAATAGAGATAAAATCAATCTAAAAACAGGAGATAAATAATAAGGTAAATAATTAGATATTAATGGATTTGCCTGCCCCCTTCTAAATAATTTTACAGCATCAGAAAATGGTTGAAATAATCCAATAAATCCAACCTTATTGGGTCCCTTACGTGCTTGGATGTATCCAAGAACCCTTCGTTCTAATAGAGTAAGAAAGGCCACACCCACCAAAACAAAAACTATTAAAATAACATAACTAATCAAAGACAGGACTAAATTCAAACCTTATCTATAAGGTATTGTTTGAAACTTTCACTTCATCTTCGAATTCTAAATCCGATACACTTTTCTGCCAAAACAATTATTTTTATACAAAAAATAAAAAGTATTTTAAATATTTGGTCCTCTCGTACTAAAATATTTAAACTATCCTGAGGATAGAAACCAACCTGGCTCACGCCGGTTTGAACTCAGATCATGTAAGAAATTAAAGGTCGAACAGACCTAATCATTTCAGCTTTTGCACCAAACCTTATCTCTTAATCCAACATCGAGGTCGCAACCCTTATTATCAATAAGAACTCTCTAAAAAGATTACGCTGTTATCCCTAAGGTAACTTAGTCTTATAATCGCAAATAACGGATCAAACAACCATATATAAATGTAATTAACAAATGAGAGATCTTTATTTCTCACCGTCGCCCCAACGAAACATTAAAAATAAGTAATTCAACTTAACAAATTATAACAACTTAACAAAATGTTAAGATCTATAGGGTCTTATCGTCCTACAAAGTCATTTAAGCCTTTTCACCTAAACGTTAAATTCAACTAATAAACAAGAGACAGATTTCTCCTCGTCCAACCGTTCATTCCAGCCTACAATTAAAAGACTAATGATTATGCTACCTTTGCACGGTCAATATACCGCGGCCATTAAATATAAATCATTGGGCAGGTCAGACCTAATATATATTCAGTAAGACATGTTTTTGATAAACAGGCGAGAGATTAATTAATCAAATATTGCCTAGTTCCTTTCATTAAAATTACACAATACAAAATACAAAATTATATACTAATATATTCATTATATCAACAATTATTATTGTTATATTAATTTATTTAATATTTTATTTAAAAGAAACAAAATTAACAACTAATGTAAAAAAAATCATAACACCATCACAAGACAAATATAGCTACCTTCAAGCCCAACTCAATTACAAAAATAGACAACATTATAAATAACGACAAATTAATGAAGCTAATCCCCCACCAACTTTAAAAAGTAAAAAATCAAATACCCAAGATATTTGGTTCAATTAACTTTAACCGAATTAAATTCAATTATTAAATAACTAGATATCACAATTATCGAATGGCATTTCACCAACCATATTACCCTGTACAAAAGTTATGTTACACTTACTATAAAAATAATATAGCTCTAATTATTTCGAGATATTAATATATATTAATAAATTAGAATATCCCTGATACAAAAGGTACTTTTATTCAAAAGAAATACTTTGTAATACACAATGTTAAATATACCCTCACGGTACTAGTAAACTATTATAATAAAAATTTATTCAATATCAATTACTAAAACTAGTGAAACAAAAATTGTTTTTCATAACCAACTTAATTCACAAAAAAATCAAATAATACAACAATTAATCAAGATAATCTGATTTGCACAAACATTAATTCAGTGTAAATGAAATGCTTTACTAATATAAGCTACACCTTGATTTTTCATTCTAGGTACACTTTCCAGTACACCTACTATGTTACGACTTATCTCGCCTAAATAAACGAGAGCGACGGGCGATGTGTACACACCTTAGAGCTAAAATCAAAATTATTCTCTAATAAAATTTACTATTAAATCCACCTTCAATATCATCTTACAACAAACATCCGTAATAAATAAAATTATTGTAACCCACTAATCACTTTACCATTAGCTGCACCTTGACCTGACGCTCAATAAAATGTTGTATTTCCAGGAAATTAATCTCTAAAAAGAAATCCTAACGACGGCGATATACAAACTGTAAATTACAAAATAAAGCAAGATTTATCGAGGACTATCGATTACGAAGCAGGTTCCTCTAAAAAGACTAAGATACCGCCAAATTCTTTGGGTTTCAAGAACCTAACTAATAATACCCAAGAAACAATTTAACATTAATTATAATGGGGTATCTAATCCCAGTCTAATATTATAATTTCACAGAATTATCTAACCAATTAAAAGAAACAGAAGTAAAATACACAATTTCACCTGAGTAATACAAAATACCATTTCAAATAAACAAAATAACTACAATTAATCCAACAAAAATTCCAAAACATCTATCGTATAACCGCGGCAGCTGGCACGAACTTTGCCGATGAAAAATTAAAATGCTAAGTCTAGAAATTTCAACTAAATACAAACCAAATAGAAGCACTGCAAAAAACTAAATATTTCATTAAGAAAAATAAACACGACAAAACAAGCATGTACCACAATTAACAAAGAACTTTTTAGCAAGAATAAAACTTTAAGGAGAAAATAATAAAATACACCATCAAAAAATAAAAATAATAAAATAAGGAGGTGAGCTTCAAAAAGACTCTCCTAGGAGCAATTTTCCTCTTAAATTTTTTCTTCCTCCAAATTTAAGAGGAAAATTGTGCTCAATAAAATGTTATATTTACAATAATTTGACTTGACAAGTATTTTAAAACCTATTTGTATATACCAAACAAAAGATTATAGATAAGTAAATAGGTTCATATTAGTATGTATTTAATGACGTTATTTCAATTCATATGTATATGGGACTGTTATGAATAAGATCTTATTATACTACTAATATATAAATAATATATAGGCTTATACAAGCTCACCTAAGTAAAATTCCAATATTCAATAATAAGATAGCTCGTTTATTTTATTCATAAAATA